ATTTCATATAAGGTATATGAGATTTTTATTTCTATAGAATCTTTGAAAAAGACCTTCCTCCGTTAAGAAAAAAGAACTTACTATCTTTGGGATCTGATGCTACACCGCTGCTCAATACTTTATCAATACTTTAGTAGATCAACTTTATTACATAAGTTGATTTCTAACTTTTTATCCCATATCATGACATAAGTAAGCAGTTCTGAACTGTATTGACCAAATAATAGCTTACTAATGGATCTTTACGGTGCTTTCTCTATCAATTCTACTCTTTATCCATAGAGTATAGTATATAGACCATACCTTTTTCTTCCGATTTTTTTGGTTCTCGCGAAGTATCTTTCCTTGCTACAGCTGATAAAAATCGTTATTTTGGACGATACATATGTAGAAAGCCTATTTTTCTAGTATTTACTAGAGATTTGATCTTTTTTTCTTGCTTTCTATAGTGAAGATAGTCGCACGTAATGACAGATCACGGCCATATTATTAAAAGCTTGTGGTAAAAAGGGATTTCGTTCTAGTGCCCGGAAATAATATTCCAAAGCTTTTGTATGTTCTCCGTTGCTTGTATGTATAAGACCTATATTATAGAGTATATAACTTCGATCATAGGGATCAATTTCTGGTCGCGTAGCTTCATAATAATTCTGTAAAGCTTCTGCATAATTTCCTTCGGATTGAGCCGACATCCGTTACGGTCGTTCGTTCTAGTAAAAGAATCTCCGTTCCAGAACCGTACGTGAGATTTTCATCTCATACGGCTCCTCCCTTCTGTGCATAGTGCTAAAGGGAATAATCCAAAATTCACTATTAGAATTATGAACTGACAGGAGCTGGTATTTTTACAAGAAATTTCTAGCCAGCCTTCCCATAAGAGATTTTTTCTTAACACCAATTGTATTAGTGCTAAATAGAAATGGTCACTCCAAAAATTTATTTGTACTCAACGCTTACAATTTCCAGGAATTAGTCACTTCAACGGTCTTTGATGGTTATACGGGTACCAAAAGTACGAATGAGATGGATCTTTGTTTTCCCAACCATTATTTTTAGTCCCGATACCAATAAGGAAAGGGGTTATTTATAACAAAGTTTTCGTGTTGTTGATTCCTAGGTGTAGTGCTTTTTCCCCGATGCCATCTATTGGTACTAATTAAGTAGGATTGACCTCCAATACAGAACCTATAGATGTAACCTTTTGCTCAATACTAAAATAAATAATTGAAGCATCTAAGGCTGCATAAATCGAGGATACACGACAGAAGGAATTGCTCTATCTCTAAACTTCACCTTCATCAAGCGTAGGTTTCTTTCACTCATTTGTTTTTTTATATTTATAGCTACGTTCTTTTTATCGTAAAAATGAGAGATAAAAACAAAAACAAGAAAAAAATCAAATCGCACCATCTCTGTAATAGGTAAATGCCTTTTTTTCTCCTGAAGTTGTCGGAATTATTCGTAATAAAATATTGGCTACAATTGAAGAGGTCTTATCAATAAAATTTCCATTTATTCGAGATCTAGGCATAATTAGTAATTCATTCTATAATTCTTCTCATCCTCCTTCGGGGAAAACGATCCCACAAAAAAAGGAATTGTACAGTACAAAATAACATAAAAACAGACTCGTTGGAAAAAATGTGGGTCCCAAATTGTAACCCTTTTTGGACAAAGATTAAATGAAATAGTGGAATCAGATTAGATTTCATTACAATTTTGTAGTATACCAATGACCAAAACTATTACTATTTCATCTAAGTTGAATAACCGAGTTTCTTATGGATTTTGATAAATCGAGAAATTTTTATTTGGTTATGATCCAAAAAGGAAAAAGAATGTAATAGTAATTCCATCATAAAATCAAATTCAAATAAAGTAACCATCCTTTTTGTTTGCATAACGCGCGTATGTGCCACGCATACAATTGAAAGATAAAAATTAATCGGACGATTCATGAATTTTGAATAGATCCACGGGGGTAGCTGATGAAATAAGTTGTTGTAAATAAATATGAAATTGGAAAAATTTTCTTCTTATGGAACCATCGAACGGTCATACCTGTACTACAATTAAGATGAATGACTCGCTATTCATTCGGGTTTTGGTAAAAAATAAGATTCTGTAGGAGAGATGGCCGAGTGGTTCAAGGCGTAGCATTGGAACTGCTATGTAGACTTTTGTTTACCGAGGGTTCGAATCCCTCTCTCTCCGTTTCTTTTCATTCATCAACGTTACCAACTATAATGTATCAAAGCAAATAAGAATTGATATCATTATTATAACAATAAGACCCTTAATTTCATAGAGATTCTCTATCTCTAATTACATCTCTGTGATACGTAAAATAAAAATATCCTATTGACGATCCATTTGTTATACGTGAATTAGACAGGGCACAGGATACTCTATTTACTTCAGCGAAAGGAGTCAAAATTATATTACTTTTTTATTTTCGTTAGAATCAAGTCTGACGGGAATAATATTCTACGACCAACAACTCATTTATTTTCAAACCAATCAATTTACTATCTATTATTTGATTTACAAATCCTTTATATTGTAAGGAGTCAATAGTCAAATGGTTTGGTAATTCCCCGTGTAGGGATGAAACAAGAGACTTTTGAATCAGAGCTTTCGATCTTTCTTTATCCTTCGTAGTAATAATATCTTGGGGTTTGCAACGATAACTTGGTATATTCACTATACGACCATTCACTAAAATGTGTCTATGGTTAACTAATTGTCTGGCTCCAGAAATGGTCGAAGCCATACCTAATCGAAAAATTATGTTATCCAAACGCATCTCAAGTAGTTGTAGTAAAACCTGGCCTGTTGACCCTTTGGCTTTTCCAGCAATATGCACATATTTCAGTAATTGTCGCTCTGTCAGACCATAATGAAAACGCAATTTCTGTTTCTCTTCTAAACGAATACGATATTGCGATCTTTTTCCAGAGCGTAATTGGGTTTGAAGATCACTTCTAGATCTGGGTCTTTTACTAGTTAGTCCCGGTAAAGCCCCCAGCCGGCGTATTTTTTTGAAACGAGGTCCTCGGTAACGAGACATATAAAGGCTCCTTTTTGATTCACTTTCATTTGACAAAAAAATATAAATTTAGACTGAACTAAAGGATCAGCAAAACAAAACTCAATAAAATAAATTTTATCAATATTCGTATTTTTGTATATATAGAAAATTCAAGTAAAAACTACGTTTTCCAATTTCTTCTGTAGAGATCTAATTGTTCTAGTCAACTTTTTTATTCATAGCTATAGCTGCAAGTTATCATGACATAATAGATTGGTGACCCTACATTTAGAGAAAATTAGAGTAGAGATTTTCAATCATCGAAAGAAAAAGAGCCGGCTATCGGAATCGAACCGATGACCATCGCATTACAAATGCGATGCTCTAACCTCTGAGCTAAGCAGGCGGATATAAAAGCAATACTGTATAGGAATACAGTAAACTTGTGATCTTAGTTATTACCTAGTGATTCTTTTTATTTTTTTCTTTCATTTCTTGATTATTTAAATTTCTTCTATATTCTTAGTTATTAGTTATATGTTATATATTTGAGATTCTATTTCTAAAATAGAAAACAAAACTATTTAGATCTAGATAAATTAGATATTTAAATATAAATTCAATTCCATATATATGAAAGAAAAAAAAATGAAATTCAAAAATATTAGATAGAAAATCCAAAAATAATTTACATTCATTAAATAAAATATGAGATTTCAATTATTATATTAATCTATTAATATAGGATAAGCAAATTATTTATAATGAGATTATATAATATATATATTTCTAATTTCTATTATATATCTATTTTTTTCATTTATTATTCATCATATTAATAATAAAATTTCGAATAAAATTCTTAATATTTCATATTAGTAATATGATTCATATGAAATCAATACAAGAAATAAAAAAATCAAATATGAAATTCAATAATATTCTGATTATGATCATTTTATAAAAATTCAAATCATATTATGAATAATTCATTTATTATCATTAGAATAATATCGTTCGAATCGTGGAACTAGAAAACTATACTTGAAAACTTGAAATCTTAATTTCACGCAACGAAACTATCGAAACTATCTATATCCTAATAGATAAAGAGTGAAAAGAGAATCATATTCTATTTATTTATATTCGGAATCGAAGAATTCGAATAATGGAAATCCATGAATAAAACTGATAAAAATTTGGATTCTATCATTATACACAATATACACAAGAGGACGAAAAAAAAAAAAAGAATGAATATTGACCGTTCCACTATTTTAAAGAATAGTGTAAAAATGTAGAATGAGGAAAGGCATAGATATATCCCACATATATCTATCCATATTGAATTGCGGATATATCAATGATAGAATCATTCGGATTCATCCAATAGAGCAGCATACACTTTTTTGATTTTTGATATAGGAATCATTACCTAATAAATTCCTTAGTGACAAGATCAATGAAAGAGCTGGATAGAATTACAACTGGATTATTTTTAAAAGCAAAGGGGATATGGCGAAATTGGTAGACGCTACGGACTTGATTGGATTGAGCCTTGGTATGGAAACCTGCTAAGTGTTAACTTCCAAATTCAGAGAAACCCTGGAACTAAAAATGGGCAATCCTGAGCCAAATCTTTTTTTTTATAAAAAAAATGGAAAATGAGAATAAAAAGAGATAGGTGCAGAGACTCAATGGAAGCTGTTCTAAAGAATGAAATTGACTACGTTAGATTAGTAGCCAAAATCCTTATATAAAAAGAAAATATCGAAATGACAGAAGGGATAATCTTATATACCTAATACGTACATCTAGATACTGACATAGCAAATGATTAATCACATTTCTTTCTTATTTATATCACATCTGACTATTATCTTATCCACTACTTATCCACTATTAGTATATATTAGTAGAAGTGTATTAGTATGAGTATAGGATAAGGTTCTATAGAAACCCCCTATTT